ATGCATGAAAGGATCCTTAAACAACCATAGATTGGCCTGAAAGGCCTTAGCAAAAGCTTCTACAAGTACAAGATGTTCTAGTTTTCCATAGAAATAGATTCGTTCAAGAAGGGTTCCAGAAGACGTTGAATATAAATGAGAAGATTGGTTACGAAGAAAGACGAAGATGGATTCATATTCACATAGATGAGAATTATATAGGACGAAGAAAAACCTTTGATTTCTTTTTGAAAAACAAGAACTGGCTTTATTTGGAGTATTCCAACTACGATACTCATGGAGAAAGAATCGTAATAAATGTAAAGAAGAAGCGTCTTTTACCCAATAGCGCAGAGTTTGAATCAATATTTCCAGATGGGCTGGGTAGGGTATTAGTATCTCCAATACATAAATTAAATGTGAAAAATTGTCCTCTAAAAAAGGGAATATTGAATGAATTGATCGTAAATTATGAGATTTAACTATTCCTTTCCTTTCTAACGAAGATAATAATCGGAGATAAAACGGAATTTCTACAATGACTGCAAATCCTTCTGATATCATTTGAAAAGAAAAATTCTTGTTGCGTCCAAAAAATATATTTTGGTTAAAATCATTAGCAAAAAGAATCAAATGCTTCTGTTCATACTGATACATTCGCTCAATTGCACGTTTCACAATTAGTAAACTGAATTTATTATAACCTGCGTTTTCCAAAAAAATGGATCTATTTCTATTTAAACCATGATCATGCGCAAGTGCATAAATATACTCCTGAAAGCTAAGTGGATATAAGAAGTAGTGTTGTTGAGATCTATTTAGCTTTAAATATCTTTGGAATTCCTCCATTTGAAATTCTAGTTGAACTAAAGGTAGAGGATTTTGGGGGTTATCAATGAAACATAGTGCGATACAGTCAAAACGAGGTATTATAGTAATAAACGAATAGATACCTCGGATACAGGTAAACTTATCAACGGATTCTCTATCCTCTCTTTTCCATTTAAACGAAAAATGTCTATTCGTATAGGATAACAAAATACTTAGAAATCCTTTATTTTTTCAACCTAATCGCTCTTTTGATTTTGGAATTTTTTTATCAATATACTGTTTCTTCTACACACATTTCTCATTTCTATTCCATAATGGAAAATGTCAATAGTTAGGATTCATAAAAAAAAAAAGAATCCGTTCATGGGATAATCTCTTCCCGTATCAGGCACTAATACATTTTTAACGTCTAATTAGATCGGGTAATCGTTCAAATTAAGAACAGAAGCTCGTTGCTTTTTTCCCTATAATCAATAAATTGAAGCCATTAGGGCTCTATCTCTATCCATTTATTCATCCGACCCAACTTTAAATTGAATTCATTTTGTTCCGTTTCAAAAAAGAACACAAGGGTTTGTACCTATTCGGAAAGAATGAAATATTTCTCAGAAATCTTAGTTGATCCGACATGCTATTTTTTCCATTCATTCCCTTTCAGGATCAGTCGTGGTCTTCCAAACTTTACCGATGGTATGGACGAATCCCTCGCTTCATCCAAATGTGTAAAAGATCCTAGCCGCACTTAAAAGCCGAGTACTCTACCGTTGAGTTAGCAACCCGAATAGAAAAAGTTTATGTAGATACAATCAAAAAGAAAAAGATAGATAAATGTCAAAATTTATAGACCACCTCTTAGTTCTTATGTTATCGACTTTTCAATCAAAACCCCTATTCTTATTATATCTTAGTTCAAATTATATTCTATTAAAGAGAATCCAAGGAATCCCATTATTTGAATAATATAAGGTTATAAGGTAAAAATCAAACCTCTCGGACATAAATAAATTTATCTACTTATCACGATGAATTATATTTGTTCGATACACTGTTGTCAATATAAATGTTGAGAAAAGAATACAACGGAAAAACAAAATAAATTATATTTATTTCAATACTATTAAAAAAATAAAAAAGGGCTTGTGTTGGATTGGCACTATATAGCTGAAAAAGTTTAGATAAAGGAATAAAGAAGTAGAAAAAATATCAGATTTATATTGATTTATTTTATTCAATCAATAATAAGTAACTAGAATAAAAAAAGGAGGATTCCTTGGTTATTACTTATTAGTAGAGTTCCAACGAAAACCGACCAATTGAAGGAACTCCCAGAATTTTCTATTTCTAGGATCAAGCAACTCGGGTTTTGTCGTTCTAGAACATGAGATTTTATAGAAGCAATGAAAAATAGATATGAGTAGAATCCAAAAAGGAAAAAATATAAATACAAAAATTTATAATTTATATAAGAATTACTACCCCTTTCTATTTCTTTATTTCCTTAATTAAATTTTTTTTGATTAGGAACAAGCTACTTAAAAACCTCCGCCTTTTTTAAAAGATCCCGAACAGTTCCTGTGGGCTGAGCGCCCTTTTCAAGGAAATATAGAATAGCAGGAACGTTTAAATAACTTTGATTCTTTATCGGATCATAAAAACCTACGTTCCGAAGATCTCTTCCTTCTCTTCGGGA